TAGCGGATATAGTCATAATTAAATGGGTCAGGTCCACTTACTTTTTCTTTTGTTGATTTCGAATCTTTCCAATGGATTTGATTGGTATAATGCAAAATAGAGATCTTTGATGATTCAAGGGGCGTATTCATAATAATGAATATTTACCGACTTTCTAACTAGAACTACTATACTCTAACTCAGTATTCAGTATAATGATAACGTATTATTTTGTTAGTTCCTTTTTTATTTCAACTAAATAAAAAAAAGATCTCTATTTTCTGAATACTATGACTGGACTTTTCTGAAAAAAAAAATGAAAGCCCCTTATCGGATTTGAACCGATGACTTACGCCTTACCATGGCGTTACTCTACCACTGAGTTAAAAGGGCTTATTTGATTTAATTCCCGAACGAATCACTATGTGGATAAAATTTCTATATGCACATATATTATATACATAAGTATATGCAGTAGACTCATGGTGGCTAGTGGCTGATTTTGGAATAATCAAATGGATTTGCCTAGCAAGTCTAGACTAAAATGAATTGTTTCAAGACCCGCCTTAATTTTTTTTTATTGAGATGATCCCTATCAAAACAAAATTGGCTCGATTGGTACATAACATACATGTACACTTACCAATTCGACATAAAAGAAATTTCAAGATATTTCATCGAATCATGTGATGAAGAGATTCTACTTGTCCCCTTGAACTAAAGTCTTAGAGAAAATTTTTGATAACTTCTTGATCCCGCTTACTAGATTTATTTTAGTAGATTTATATAGAGAATGTCGATTGATAATGAATATCAATGACGAATCCAAAAATTCTATACAATTCTGAAAAACGGAAAGATTCTTTGGATCTAATCATATCATTCCATTATATTGACAATTTCAAAAAACTGATCATACTATGATCATAGTATGAGGGCGGTTGGACAAGTCGGCCCCCATCGTCTAGTGGTTTAGGACATCTCTCTTTCAAGGAGGCAGCGGGGATTCGAATTCCCCTGGGGGTAGGGTACTGCGAAAGGAAGTTGATCATGGATTACCAATAAGCCTAAAATTGATTCTTCCTGGGTCGATGCCCGAGCGGTTAATGGGGACGGACTGTAAATTCGTTGGCAATACGTCTACGCTGGTTCAAATCCAGCTCGGCCCAATAATTCGCCAATCTACCATGAAATGGTCTAACCCCCTCTTGTCCTTCAGAAATACCCCATACGAAGATAAAAAAGAATCAAATTTTCTGCTAGATCCCTTATTTCCCTGGGATTGTAGTTCAATTGGTTAGAGCACCGCCCTGTCAAGGCGGAAGCTGCGGGTTCGAGCCCCGCCAGTCCCGACGGATCCAATATCCCATAAATACATCAATTCATTTTTTCCCTTTCTATGAACTATGTATGAAAGGGTGTCGGGGGGCATACTTTCATTTCCAAAGCAAATCAAATATCAAATAAGGGGTCGTTATTTCTTTTTTCTTTTCTATTTTTCCATTTCGCTTTTATTGTTTGTTTAGATTTGTAACTATGTGACTAATCGAAGTGGAAAGGCAATCTGATGATCCTTTATCAGATGATTGTACAAGGAAGACGCAAGGTAGGTTATAGAAAAAAACAAGGAAATGGATTCTAAATAAAGGAATTTTGGATTGATTGGGTCAGGAATCCAAATTTGGATTCGGTATGGATAAAAGAACTTCCTATGTTATACTATTCAAGTCTCGACGACGAATTGATTTGATAGATCAGATATTATTATTCATGATATTGATCCGATTCAAGATCATCGAGAGGTAATTCATTCATTGAATTTACAGACGAAATATTTATCATCTCTAGGGGATTAAATCCCGAGTTATTGCGAAGTAAAAAAAACGATGAGATTATGGAAGTAAATATTCTTGCATTTATTGCTACTGCGCTATTCATTCTAGTTCCTACCGCCTTTCTACTTATCATTTACGTAAAAACAGTCAGTCAAAATGATTAATTCAATTGAATTTGAAAATTCATTTGAACGAAACTTTCCTTCTGAGTTCTTATCAAAAATTGACGAAGTCAAATGAAAAGGATTCCAATTTCGCGTCTTAACTTAAATGAAATGAGCGGACTATAATCGGCAGTATTCTAAGAGATAGATAGTATGTAAGAAAGAAATAGATGCATCTTTCTTTCTACCATACTATCTATCTTTTAGTCTATAAAGTTGTAATCTAGAATAAAGATAAAGGCTTAAGTTTTTATAGATCAATCTACAATATTCTCTTCATAGATGTATATTAATTCCATATCATATATTGTATGGAATTGACATAACACCCAATTTACTACATCGATTTGTTCCGATCAATCGGAAATCACTCTTATCTTAGGATTCTAATTCCTTTCCTTTTACTAATAAGGAAGAGAAAACCTCACCGATTTTTAATGCCCGAACCATGATATGAAATAAGTCGATAAAGCAAAAATCGACTTTCTAAAATTAGAAACCAATCGGTAAATGACCCATATGTGACTCGCTCAAGGTAAGATCTTATTATTGCATAGTCTCTCATTAGACAACCACTATCTCTATATCATTTCTCATAGAAAGTGCGTATACACTTAACAAAACGTCTTCTTCTTTGAACAATAAAGAGGGAAAGAAATAAAAAAAAGTCTAGTCTTTCTCAGTATCTATCTATAAAGATAGTAAGAGCTCATTCCATTGATTGAAATAGAAAATTTCGGAAGAATTTTAGGTTAGAAGAAATTTCCAATCATCGGAATCCCTTTCTTTTCGAAATACAAACACGGGAATCACTGAAATATCTCTTTGAGAGAAAGAGTATGATTCATATCATAGATAACTCCATTGGAGTCCAATGGGATTCGAAATTCAGAGATTTTGATTTTAAATAGTTCAAAACGCGTTGCAGAACGATCTATAAAACAATTGATACGGTTTGATTCCTCAACTCAATTAGTAGTACTTCTAGAGCCCACTTCTTCCCCACACTACGAGTGAAAGGGAAAATGTAAAGACTACCATTAAAGCAGCCCAAGCGAGACTTACTATATCCATGTGAATTATGTCCCCTATCTCTATAAATACGAAGGAATTTTTCCATTATTCCTCCCTAATAATAGTGGAATCCATGGCGCAGAGTCAAAAAGGGATTCTGACCGAACACTATCGAGAAACCAATCCAATAAATCGATTATGATTTCGAATCGGGAAAGATTAAACACAAGCAAAATACGTAGTAAGATCCGAAGGGAATGGGAACATGTAGGAATAAGAATAATAAGTCCTATTCTTTTTTTGTTTTGTTGACCTTAGTAAGTAAAAACAGACAAGGGAGAAATCCCGAAAAACCAGAAATCTCTATCTATTACAGACCTCTATTTCCCCATTTGATCCGGTACCCCCCTTCCCCATTATCGCTCTGAAAGAGGGGGCTTGTCTAGGGGTTGCCGCAAAGAAATTCTTTCTGTTTGCCCCTTTTTCTATAAAAGTCAATTATCAATCCAATCTAATATTGGTTGGATACCTGAGCACTCGGAGATTCTCGCGAGTCCGTCGTATATTGCACCTCCTTCCAAAACTCTTAATTGAATCAGATTTTCTATTCAGGCTCTACAATCTGATTCAAGATCCAGTCATTAGACACTCCCTTAGTAATAGAAGGGAATCGTGAAGTCTTGATAGACCCTCTACCAGTAGATTCGAATATTTCCTTGAATCCTAGATGCGAACGAGCATTCACACTCTTTTTGTTTAGAAAACCCTCAGACCACATGCTTAGAATCAACAAAGCATTAACAGTCTGTTTCCTCTGCTTCTAACGGGGAAGAATTCTGCGAGTTCTATAAGCGGAACCGAAGAGAAAAAGAGATTTCGAGTTTTTTTGTTGATCAGGCGACACCCGGATTTGAACTGGGGAAAAAGGATTTGCAGTCCCCCGCCTTACCACTCGGCCATGCCGCCAAAATAATACAAAATAGATGAAAATTTTCCCAGATTGCTGAAGTTTTATTGTACTTGGATTTTGACTCCTGTTTTCCTTAATTCTTTTCCTAAAAGAAACACCCTTTTTGGATTTTATCCATCCCTTCGATTGATTGTATAGTATTGGAAAATCCACAATGCTAAAAACATTCTCTGGCTTTTCTATTGAGAAATCAAATGTGGATTTTCAGCCGACAAACTTGAACCATTAACTATTGACTGCTTAGTTCGAATTAATGACAATTCTGGGATTTGAATCGCAAATTGTGTTTTCCTAATGACATAAGAAAATACAAATTGAGACAGAACTAATCAGTATTTATTTTTTCAATCAAAAAATCCTTCTCAATTTCAATTATAACAAAACATATCAGTATATGTAAACCCCAGAACATAAATTGTTACACAGATATCTATTATTTAGATATATTGTCTATAGGTAATTATCAGAAAATTATCCTACTTCACTTCAATTTTGCATTAAATAGAAATTCTCTTTTGATAGAACACGACCCGGACTGTCCCGAATAGAACCAGCAATAAAAGAGAAGTCGGATATTATAGCTATCCGCATACGTGTTTAATAAGTGCAACCCTTCTTATACACTTCAAATCATATTCTATTCAAAAATCAGTAAAGTAAAGTAGAAATATTTCTCTTCTCTGCGAATCGTTTTTTTTTTGAATAACGAAATCTCTAACATAAAGACGGTTAAGTGCTAAAAAAATGGATCCTATGTTGTTTCTGATTTTTCTGTCTTTGTATTTATCTCCCAAATACCGAATCCTTTTATTTTTCTCAAATTCGAATATGTAATATCATAATAATGGTATAATTGAAATCCTTTTTGTTTTGCTATTATATACAAAACCTTATGACTTTAACTTTAATAAGTCTAAGTGACAGAATTCTGTTTCTAGGACTGTTTTATCAATTCCTTTCCATTTTGATCTGTTGCAACTTCCAATTTAAGTAGAAAATTCTCTTTATTCCTCCGTTCAAACGTAGTTCATACATTTC